AAATATTATTATCTTTTTAATATGATGTTTATATATATCTATATTCTATAGATATATAGAATATAGAAAAGATGAAAAAACATTATATGAAAATATTAATAATATTAATATTATGAATTTAATAAATAATCGAGTTTCTATATAATCATTAATATAGATATATATGTATATATATATTAATTCTTACCCAATTTATCCCAATTTATTTTTGTCTTGCCGGGAACCAGTTTTGAACTGGTGACACGAGGATTTTCAGTCCTCTGCTCTACCGACTGAGCTATCCCGACCATTTCTTGTGGATCACTCGAGTAGAATACTCGTACCTATGCCCTTGTATCTACGTCAATTAAATAAAGGAACTCAAATAAAATTAAAATAAGAATTTATTCAAAAAAATTGAATAATCAATGTTTAAGATAATGATATAATTGGTAATGATTTCATTATAGAATAAGGATTCTTTGCATATGCTTAGAATCTTTTCATATGCTTATATTTTCTTATTTTGCATAATAAATATTTTTTTTTTCAGATCTATTTGAAAAATAGAGAAAATGGAACGAATTCAAAAGAAAAGATAGTGAATTTTATTTCAATTTTTCATCAAAATAAAGAAGAAATATTTTGAAAATCAAATGGGCTTTTTATTGGGGATAGAGGGACTTGAACCCTCATGATTTAAAAAATCGACGGATTTTCCTCTTACTATAAATTTCATTATTGTCGATATTGACATGTAGAATGGACTCTCTCTTTATTCTCGTTTGATTTATCATCATTTTTTCATCTAACAAACTCTATAATGAATAAAATAAATAGAATAAATTGATTATTCAAAATTGAGTTTTTTTCTCATTAAACTTCATATTTGAATCAATTCACCATAAATAATTCATAATTTATGGAATTCATCGAGATTCCTGAATTTGCTATTCCATAATCATTGTTAATTTATTTATTGACATAAATAATATGATTTGATTGTTATTATGATTAATAACATTATATATGCGTACGTCTTTGTTTGGTATAGACGGCTATCCTTTCTCTTATTTCGATAGAGAAATTTTAGTATTGCAACATAATAAACTCTATTCGTTAGAAAAGCTTCCATCGAGTCTCTGCACCTATCTTTAATATTAGATAAGAAATATTTTATTTCTTATCTAAAATAAGAAATATTTTATATATTTCTTTTTCTCAAAAAGAAGATTTGGCTCAGGATTGCCCATTTTTAATTCCAGGGTTTCTCTGAATTTGGAAGTTAACACTTAGCAAGTTTCCACACCAAGGCTCAATCCAATGCAAGTCCGTAGCGTCTACCAATTTCGCCATATCCCCTTTTCTTTCTCCTTATTTTTGAGACTAAAATGCAATTTTCATTTTTATCTATTTCTCTACTATAATTATTATTTCTTTTCTATTTATTAATTTTTTTTTTTAGTTTAATTTAGTCAGAAATAATTTTATTAATTTATTATGGATTTTCAACAGTCTAAAGTTCTATCATGGATTTTAAATAATCGAAAGTTCTACATTTATCTTTTTTTTTCAATTTATTCATTTTTTTTTCAAATGAAACTCAAAAATTGATTGAATCGAATCTCAGATTGTATCTTTATCTATTCTTCTTGATTTTTTTATTTTTTTATTAAGACCAATCTTTTCAAATTTTATATAACATATTTTAATATATGTTAGATATAGAATCTTCAGTTGAATTTCATTATATTGAAACATATGATAAACATATCATAGTGAATAAACTATTTACTAGAATAAACTATTTACTATTTTTTTCTTTAAAAAGGGGATTTCAAACTAAAAAGCTATGAATTATATAGTTTAACTTACATATGAAAAGAATATTGAAATTAAAAATTCAGATCTGAGATTTTTTGAATTTCGACAGTTTTTTTCTTATGTGAGCCCACTTAGCTCAGAGGTTAGAGCATCGCATTTGTAATGCGATGGTCATCGGTTCAACTCCGATAGCGGGCTTTTTTTCTTTTCTATAGATTCTCTATAATTGAAAATCTTTCAGTTTTCAAAAAAAAAATACTGAAAGAATATTTTTGATACTTTTTCTTAACAAATAAGACAGCTATATATTATAATATAATCGCGACTATTTTTGTTTATTTTGATTTTGAATCGAAACTAAGGTCTATTTTCAAGCTAAGGTTGGTTTAATATAAAAAAACTAATATTCTATTAAAAATTAAAAATAGAATTGGAATTAAAAAAAAAACACACAAAAAATCTACGAATTAAACCTAATCCTATTTTAGTGTGGAGATTATATCATGTGTATATATATTCAATATATAAATGAAATAAGAAAATGATATATGTCTTAATTGATACGATTTTGATTACTTAATCTTTCCTTGAGATAGATAAAATATATGAATGAAAAAAAACAGAACAGAGATATATCTTAGAATTGAAAGAGTTTTGATTCCTTCATTTGAATTCAATTTGAAAAATGGATGCCTTATAGAATATTCTATTCTAGTTACTTCCAGAATCAAAATGAATATGCAATTAATCATTGCAGCCATAAATTGGGATCAGCTTTTTTATCTGTCTATTCTGATCGTCCTCTTCCAATGAGTGCAAACCTTTTTTTCGAAAATAGCTAATTCGTTTAAGTTAATAGGACAGGAAAAATCCATTAATAGAATCAATTCAAAAAAAAATTCTAACAAGATTCCAACAAAGAAAACATATTTTATTGAAACTTCAAAGAAAAAGAGAGAAACATTTTATGCCAACTATTAAAAAACTTCTTAGAAACATAATACAGCTACGAATCTTGTTGAAAAAATTTGGCGAAGGTTTTCACTTTTTGTTATTGCTTTATCTTATGGCAAAAGTCTGCGAAAACAAGCCTTGTATATCGGAATACTAAGATTATTTATGTATGAATTATGGCTCTCATTCTAGAATTCTAGACCAAATTCTCAGCGAGACTGCCTGAATTCCATAAAAAGGCTTGATGATTCATTTGAAGATGAATCAGATTGGGATGAAAATCCATCTTAAGATTAATCAGATTCAAATGAAAACATAAATAAACGATGTTCCCAGATTGCTACTGCTTGTAGCAATCCTGATTTTGAGAAGAATCCAATAAAAAAATCCGTGACCTAATTGGGTTCTTTCTTCTCAAATCAAATATGGCGATCACGAGATTATCTCAGGTCGAGATATTATCAATTTTCTTATTCTAATTGATAACAAACTTGGTCAATTCAATTGATTCTTCCTATACACTAGGAATCCTTTTGTATAGGATACAAAAGGATTTTTTGGTATCCTAAATATAGGATACTTAAATTGTTGAATTGAAAAAAATGGTTCCTTTTTTTATTTTTTGAAGTCAAATTATATCAGAGGAAAAGAAATTATGAATGTTATATCATGTTCTATTAGAACATATAATGTGCTATTTGAGATATCTGCTGTAGAAGTAGGCCAACATCTCTATTGGCAAATAGGAGGTTTACAAATCCATGGCCAAGTACTTATCACTTCTTGGATTGTAATTGCAATCTTGTTAGTGTCAGTCATCATAGCTGTTCGGAATCCACAAACCATTCCGACTGATGGTCAGAATTTCTTTGAATATATTCTTGAATTTATTCGGGACTTAAGCAAAACTCAGATTGGAGATGAATATGGTCCTTGGGTTCCCTTTATAGGAACTATGTTCTTATTTATTTTCGTTTCTAATTGGTCAGGTGCTCTTTTCCCTTGGAAAATCATAGAATTACCTCATGGGGAGTTAGCCGCCCCCACGAATGATATAAATACAACGGTTGCTTTAGCTTTACTCACGTCAGTGGCATATTTTTATGCGGGTCTTAGCAAAAAAGGATTGAGTTATTTTGAGAAATATATTAAGCCAACTCCAATCCTTTTACCAATTAATATTCTAGAAGATTTCACAAAACCCTTATCTCTGAGTTTTCGACTTTTTGGAAATATATTAGCTGATGAATTGGTAGTTGTTGTTCTTGTTTCTTTAGTCCCTTTAGTAATTCCTATACCTGTCATGTTGCTTGGATTATTTACAAGCGGTATTCAAGCTCTTATTTTTGCAACCTTAGCAGCAGCTTATATAGGAGAATCCATGGAGGGTCATCATTGACTAGTTTTCGTTGAAATAATCTTTTTTTTAGCTTATTCCAATTCCTATATGATTCAAGAAAATCTGCTTGCTAATCGAAATTGAGAATATACTATAATAGAAAAATATAGGAAGATAGAGCACGATTTAAACATAGGAGAGAGAAGGAATGGACGATATTATCGAATTCGAATTTATAAAGGTTACGCTAAAAGTATGAAATTCTTAAAAGTCCAATCATTCTTTTGTATGTGTTTTGAAGAATTTTTATGGTAAGTCTCAATATGGACTGTTTATGGAAAAACTGCATCTCTATGCAATATGAGATGTTCACTAGCTAAATAACACTATGAATATCACTAAGTAATATATATATATAGATATATATACTTATTAATATATTTATATATTAAACATGCATTTTATTCCTAAAAAAATAGATTAGGATATAAGTGGTCTGTTTGTTCTGTGATTTTATATTCAATAAAAAACAGATGAACTAAAGTATCTCGAAGGAAGAGTAAAAAGAAACAATTAAATGAAAGAGTGGTTAGAAAGATATAGAAAAATTCAAACTTTATTTTATTATATTAATAAAATTCCATCAGAAATAGAAAAGAAAAAGGAAATATCGAAAAAGTTCTGACAATTCAAAAATATTATTTATTTCAATTCGTAATTTTTAGTTATTTCGGCTAATAGATTTACCTATTATAAAATTAGGTAATAATTCTTTGGTTGATTGTATCATTAACCTTTTCTTTTTTTAGTGCGAGGAACTTATTATGAATCCACTGATTTCTGCCGCTTCTGTTATTGCTGCTGGATTGGCTGTGGGGCTTGCTTCTATTGGGCCTGGGATTGGTCAAGGCACTGCTGCAGGTCAAGCTGTAGAAGGTATTGCGAGACAACCAGAAGCAGAGGGTAAAATACGAGGTACTTTATTGCTTAGTCTAGCTTTTATGGAAGCTTTAACAATTTATGGACTGGTTGTGGCATTAGCGCTTTTATTTGCAAATCCTTTTGTTTAATCCTAGCAATAGGAAAAAAAAGTCACTTAGATTTAGATTATCTATTGTTTTTGGTATTTTGAAAACTTTCAACTATGTTTTTTTTCTTCGAATTATATCAACAATTTTTTCTTTTATTATATAAAGTTATTTGTATTTGTTGAACCTTTTTTCCATAAAGGACTAATTTAAGGATGAGGGATTCCCAGATCGGCTCATCTGTACTTAGCTTAGTATATTAGAAACTTTTTTCCTATTTCTTTCTTTATTTAGGAAAAATCTCAAGGGATGAGAGATACTTCATAATTCAAATGAGTTAATCTTAAATAAGATTAAGATATTCCCCCCAAAAAAGAAATTGATCAAAAAAGGGTGAGTGAAGTGATAGAAAAAGAACCTTTTTCTTTGTTAGTCCTATCTATAAGAGGAGAACATATGAAAAATGTAACCGATTCTTTCGTTTTCTTGGGTCACTGGTCATTAGCCGGTACTTTCGTTTTCTTGGGTCACTGGTCATTAGCCGGTACTTTCGGGTTTAATATTGATATTTTAGCAACAAATCTAATAAATCTAATTGTAGTGATTGGTATATTGATTTTTTTTGGAAAGGGAGTGTGTGCGAGTTGTTTATTTCGAGAAAAAGTTGGATTCATCCGGCTTCACTTCCTTTTATTTTTGTAAAAGGGTGTATGATCTCGACGAATTACTTCTGAATAAATTCAGAAATCATATGTAAGAACTATAGCATTTCGTTATTTATTGGTGAAATAACTTTGATTCTCTATCAAAACCAATCAAAATAATTTGAGATCTTTAACATGGTTAAAGCTAAACTGCTTGAAGTACAGGCAAAATGGTACTCTTTCTACGACTACGTTAGCCACGACTACGTTAGTATCCAAATGGTTTAAAAATGTATAGTTGAGAATTTTTTTGATATAGAACACTCATATCGATAAAAAGATTTGAACCATTTACTGGAAAGAAAAGAGGTCAACACCTTGTTTTTTATCCAATGCCGAAATGAGGACCTACTGTAATAAAAAAAAGAGAAATTTTTTGGATTTGAAAAAAAAAAAGAGAAATTTGAATTTTCAATTTGCTTTTTTTATTTATTTAATGAAATCTTTTTGAATTCAAAAAAATAAAGAACAAGCAACTATGAATAAAGAAAGAAACAACTTTGCTGACAATTATTTATAGATTTTTCTCTGGTCAGAAGAGTCCTTTTCACTAATATATATATATATATTATGGTCTTAAATTATATTATATGTTTGAATATAAACAGAAAAGAGAGGATAGGCTCATTAGATTCAAAAAAGAATATGGGAATATTCATAAATAATTGAGCGGGAGAGCCAAATGAATCGAAAGATTCATGTTTGGTTTGGGAAGAGATCATGAAAGTTTTGAATTTCATAGTAAGATAATCTACTTTCATTAAATGATTTATTAGATAATCGAAAACAGAGGATTTTAAACACTCTTCGTAATTCTTCTGAATTACGTAAAGCAGCCATTGAGCAGCTCGAAAAAGCTCGAGTTCGTTTCCGGAAAGTGGAACTGGAAGCGAATGAGTATCGGATGAATGAATACTCTGATCTGGAACGACAAAAACAAAATATCATTAAAAAAGGTTATAATAAATTGGAACGATTCGAAAATAATAAGAAAGAAACCCTTTGTTTTGAACAAGAAAGAGCAATTAATCAAGTCCGACAACGAATTCTGCAACAAGCCTTCCAAAGAGCTCTGGGAACTCTAAAAAGTTCTTTAAATAGTGAATTACATTCTCGTACGATCCGTGCTAATATTGCCATTCTCGGTACCATAGAATGGCAGAAATAATATAACTGATTAGTCCTTCAACTTTAACTTTAGTTTCAAACTTAGTTAGGCACTACCTTTTTTTCTTTGTTTTCTAAAAAAAATAAATAAAGACTTATGGGAACTCTTCGAGCCGACGAAATTAGTAGTATTATCCGTGAACGTATTGAACAATATAATAGAGAAGTCAAGATTATAAATACCGGTAATGTACTTCAAGTAGGTGATGGTATTGCTCGTATTTATGGTCTTAATGAAGTCATGGCAGGTGAATTAGTAGAGTTTGAAGAGGGTACAATAGGTATTGCTCTGAATTTGGAATCCAAAAATGTTGGCGTTGTATTAATGGGTGATGGTTTGATGATAAAAGAGAAAAGTTCTGTAAAAGCAACAGGAAGAATTGCTCAGATACCTGTTAGTGAAGCTTATTTAGGTCGTGTTATAAATGCTTTGGCTCAACCTATTGATGGAAGAGGCCCAATTGCATCTTCTGAATCCCGATTAATTGAATCCCCTGCGCCTGGT